TATTAAATAAGAATTATAAAATTAATTAATAAATTTATATTATATTAAATATTTAATAATATATAACAAATATAATTTTATATATAATTAAATATTTAATAATATATAATAAATATAATTTTAAAGAGAAAGAAATAATTATAAATTAATAATTTATATATATAATTAAATATTTAATAATATATAATAAATATAATTTTATATATAATTAAATATTTAATAATATATAATAAATATAATTTTAAAGAGAAAGAAATAATTATAAATTAATAATATATATATATAATTAAATATTTAATAATATATAATAAATATAATTTTATATATAATTAAATATTTAACAATATATAATAAATATAATTTTAAAGAGAAAGAAATAGTTATAAATTAATAATATATATATATTTATAATTAAATATTTAATAATATATAATAAATATAATTTTATATATAATTAAATATTTAATAATATATAATAAATATAATTTTATATATAATTAAATATTTAATAATATATAATAAATATAATTTTAAAGAGAAAGAAATAATTATAAATTAATAATATATATATATAATTAAATATTTAATAATATATAATAAATATAATTTTATATATAATTAAATATTTAATAATATATAATAAATATAATTTTAAAGAGAAAGAAATAATTATAAATTAATAATATATATATATAATTAAATATTTAATAATATATTATAAATATAATTTTATATATAATTAAATATTTAATAATATATAATAAATATAATTTTAAAAATAAGAAACAATTGAAAAAAAAAAGGAAATATAAATCTTAATTAAATATAAATTATTATTACTAATATTATATTCTAATCAATCTTTTTTTCTAAGGAAAAAAAAAAAAGATTGAATTGAAAATAAAGAAAATTATTTTTTTAGAATTATAATTATATTATTTAATTTTAATAATATAATTAATAATTAATATTTTCTGTGTGATTGTTTTTGTATTATAAATAGTGTCTTCCCCAATAAGGCATTATTGATCAAAGGGCACCGTTTCTTTGTATCTATATCATTTGATTCAAATAACAAATAAGAATTGATTTATTTCTTAAAATTAGTTTTCTTCATTAATTATATAGTTTATATTAAAGTTTATTAAAATTTAGTAAATAATATTTTTAAATAATTTTATTTTTATTAAGATATGAATTTATATTAGATTAAAATTGTGCCAGCATTCGCGGTTGTACAATTTAATAAAATTAATTTTTTAAGTTTTAATTTAATTTATTTTGATTTTAATTTTTAAATATTAAGGTGGAATTTTTTTTTTTATTAAAATTCTTATTTTAATTTTTATTAAATTTTTAACTTAAACTAGGATTAGATACCCTATTATTAATTATTTAATTTAAATTAGCTTTATTATTAATAGTTATTTTCTATAAAATTTGAATAATTTGGCGGTAATTTTATATTAGGGGAACCTGTTTCGTAATTGATAAACCACGATTTTTTTTACTATAATTTTTTTTTGTATATCTCTATATTTAATAATTTTCTATTAAGAATTTTTATATTTTTTATTAAAATTAATATTAGGTCAAGGTGCAGATATTTTTAAGTAGATATGGGTTACTTTAATTTTAAATTATTTTGGATTATTTTATTTTATAAAAATTGAAATAGGATTTAATAGTAATTTTAGATTAATTTCTAATTTGAATTTAAATTAAAATTATGTACATATTGCCCGTCGCTCTCATCTTTAATTGAGATAAGTCGTAACAAAGTAATTTTACTGGAAAGTGAAATTAGAATTCAAGTTGTAGCTTATATGAAAGTAATTTATTTACATTAAATTGAAATTAATAATTATTCTTCTTGAAAATATATTAAATTTATTTAATTAAGTTCATTTTAATCATTTTAGTATAAAATTAATTTTTTTTGTTATTTGTAAAATAAATTTTAATATTTAAGTTAAATTATTTTTAAGTACCTTTTGTATCAGGGTAAATTAAATAATTAATGTATTTTATTTCCCGAAATTAAAAAATTTAATTTAATATAATTTAATTTGTTTCAAAACATTATTTAATTTTATATTTGTAATTAAAAGTTAAACGATTTTAATTATATCTGGTTTCTTTAGATTAAATTTAATTTTAAATTATTTTTAAATTTTTTATTAATTTTATATTTAATTTTATTTATTAGGGGATAATCTCTAATTTTTTTTAAAAATTATATTTTTATATTTAAATTATCTTTTAAATTTTGTATTAAGTTTTTAATAAATTATTTTAATTATTTTTTGATTTTTTTAGTTTTATTTTCTTATAAAGTTTATTTAAAAGATAATTAATTATTTTTAATAATGATTTAGTTAGTAAAATTTTTAATTATTTTTTTTAAATTCGACAATTATAATTTTCAACTGTTTATCAAAAACGTTTCTTTTAGAAATTTTATAAATTAAAAGTAAATTCTGCTCTATGATTATTTAAATGGCTGCAGTATTTTAACTGTACAAAGGTAGCATAATAAATAGTCTTTTAATTAGGGACTTGTATGAATGAATATATGAAAAATTTATTTTAATTATTAATATTATTAAAATTTAATATTTTTGGTAAAAAAGCTAAATTTTTAATTTGGGACGAAAAGACCCTATAGAACTATTTCTATTTGTATATTAACTTTTTTAAAAAAAATTAAATATATAATTTTATATTTTATTGGGGTGATAATTAAATTTAAACTTTATTTTTAAAATTCTTACATTAAAGATTATTTGATTCAAATTATTGGTTTAAGATAAAGTTACCTTAGGGATAACAGCGTTATTTAAATGGAGAGTTCTTATTTATATTTAAGTTTGCGACCTCGATGTTGAATTAAGATAATTTTAAGGGGCAGGTTCTTTAATTTTAAGTCTGTTCGACTTTTAAAATCTTACATGATTTGAGTTCAAACCGGTGTGAGCCAGGTTGGTTTCTATCTTAATTATTTTTTTTTAATTTAGTACGAAAGGACCAATTAAAACATTTTAAATGTATTTTTTTAAAAATTAAATTGACAGATTATATGTATTAAATTTAGGATTTAATTAAATGACATTAGTCATATTTAATAATTTATTTAATTACTTGTATTTTTATATTATTAATAGTTTTGATTTCTGTAGGTTTTTTTACACTTTTAGAGCGTAAAGTAATAAGTTATATACATATTCGTAAAGGTCCTAATAAAGTTGGTTATTTTGGTATTTTACAACCTTTTAGTGATGGTGCTAAATTATTTTTAAAAGAACAAATTTATCCTTTGAATAGAAATTTTCTTTTTTATTTTTTATGTCCTGTATTTAATTTAATTCAATCTTTATTTATTTGATGTTTATTTCCTTTTTATATTAATTGTTTAAATTTTAATTATGGATTCTTATTTTTTTTATGTTGTTCAAGAATTAGTGTTTATGGTTTAATTATTTGTGGTTGATCTTCAAATAGAGTTTATTCCTTATTAGGTTGTATTCGTAGTGTCTCACAGGCTATTTCCTATGAAGTTTCTTTATCTTTAATTTTATTATCTTTTTTTTTTCTTTGTGATAGTTATAATTTATTAAATTTTAATTCGATTCAAATAATAAGTTGATTTATATTTTTTTCTCTTCCACTTTTTTTTTGTTGAATTTCTTGTTGCTTAGCTGAAACTAATCGAACTCCTTTTGATTTTTCTGAAGGAGAAAGAGAATTAGTTTCTGGATTTAATATTGAGTATGGTAGAGGTGGTTTTGCTTTATTATTTATTTCTGAATATGCTAGAATTATTTTTATTAGAATATTTACTTCATTGATTTTTTTTGGTGGTAATTTTTATTCATTTTCTTTTTTTTTAAAAATTATATTTATATGCTTTTTTTTTATTTGAATTCGTTGTACTTTACCTCGTTATCGTTATGATAAATTAATATATTTGGCTTGAAAATGTTATTTACCTTTGTCCTTAAATTATATTTTAATATTTATTTTATTTAAAATTATTGTTTTTTATCATTTTTTTTTGTAAAGTCACTAAATTCTAATCTATCCTTTACTTTCAAAGTAAATGCTTTATTTAAGCTAAGAGACTAATTAGTTAGTTTATCTCATTTATTTACTATTAATGGGTCTATAATAAAGTATAAAAAATAAAGTACAGTTAGTAATATTCCAATTTCTGTGTAAGGTATTTCTACAGGTCGAGCTCCAATTCATGTAAGTATAATAACAATTCTAAAAAATATTCAAAATATTATTTGTGATAATGGATAAAATCTTATTCCTTTAAATTTTATTTTTATAGAAAATGGTAATACTATTAAAATTAAAATTGATAAAAATAATGCTATTACTCCTCCTAGTTTATTAGGAATTGAACGTAAAATTGCATATGCAAATAAAAAATATCATTCTGGTTGAATATGAACTGGAGTTACTATTGGATTTGCATTAATAAAGTTATCTGGATCTGATAATAAATAAGGTTCTGTAAAATTTAATGTTAATAAAAGTGTAATTGTAATAACTACTCCTAAAAGGTCTTTAATTGCAAAATAAGGATGAAAAGGAATTTTATCATTATTAGAATTAATTCCAATTGGATTATTTGATCCTGTTAAATGTAAAAAGAAAATATGAATAATTGCTATTATTAAAATAATAAATGGTAATATGAAATGTAATCTAAAAAATCGTGATAATGTTGCATTATCTACTGCGAAACCACCCCAAATTCAATTAACAAGTATTCTTCCAATGTATGGAAATGCTGATAGTAAATTAGTAATTACTGTTGCACCTCAGAATGATATTTGTCCTCAAGGTAAAACATAACCTAAAAATGCTGTAGCTATAGTTAATAATATAATTACTACACCCACCATTCATGTTTTAGTAAATTTATATGAACCATAATAAATTCCTCGTCCAGTATGAATATAAATACAAATAAAAAATAAAGATGCACCATTTGAATGTAGTGAGCGTAATAATCATCCGTAATTAACATCTCGTATAATATGACTAATTCTATTAAATGCTGATTCAACATTAGCATTATAGTGTATTGATAAAAATAAACCTGTAATTAGTTGAATTATTAAACATATACCTAAAATAACTCCAAAATTTCATCATGAAGAAATATTAATTGGAGCAGGTAAATCAACTAATGAATAATTTATAATTTTAAAAATAGGGTTTATTTTTCGTAATGGTTTATTCATTTTTAAATATTTTTAAAAGATCGAAGAGGTCCTTCATGTAATTTAACTAATTTTGATACTGAAATTATTGTAATAAGCAAATAGATTACTATTAAAATAGTTATAAATATTGATTTAAAATTGTAAATTTTAATTAATGCTATTTCTTTATTAATACAATTATTAAAATTTATAGTTTCATTAATTTGATTATCTATTAATATTTCATCGGTAATAATTAATATAATAAATAATAATATGGTTAAGTTAATTTTAATTTTAAATTTTTCATTTGAAGCAATTCTTCTTATATATGTAAAAATAATTAATAATCCTCCAATTATTATTAAAAATGTAATTATTATAAATCATGAAGTGGATATTATTTTATTTATTAGTATAATTATTAATATAGTTTGAATTATTAAAGTAAATCCTATAGATATAGGGTTTTTTATTAATGGTAAAATTGAATTTATTATTAATATACATTTTATTATTAATATTTTAATATCAGCAATTAGTTTATTTAAAATTTAAATTTTGGGGATTTATGATATGTATTATTCATATTGCTGATGTTTTAAGAATTTTTAATTCAAATTTGATTTACAAAATCAATATTTTATATTTAAATTATTAAAACTAATGAGATTTTATTTTTGTTTTTATTTATTTACATTTTCATTGATTTCTTTTATTATTGTTCGTAAACATATTTTATTATGTTTAATTAGTTTAGAAATAATTGTTTTAAGTTTATTATTGTTAATTTTAATGTATTGTTTAATATATAGTTGTTCTTTATATATTTATTTATTTATAATAACTTTTTATGTTTGTGAAGGCGTATTAGGATTAAGTGTTTTAGTTTATATAATTCGTTGTCATGGTAATGATTATTTAAATTCTTTAATGTTATGATAATAATAATATTTTTTATAATTTTTATAATCCCTTTATTTTTAATAAATTTATCAGTTTTTTGATTTATTATTCAAATTTCTTTTTTAATTTTAATAGTTTTATTTTTATTTTTAGGAGTAAATACTTTTTATTCTAGTATTTCATACTTTTTAGCTATAGATTATTATTCTTATGGATTAGTTATTTTAAGAATATTTATTGTTTCTTTAATAATTATTTCAAGTAATATAATTAAATCAAATTATTTTAGTAATTTATTTTTAATAATATGCTTAATGTTAATATTTATTTTATTTAATATTTTTTGTTGTTTAAATATGTTTATTATATATATATATTTTGAATTTAGATTAATTCCATTAATAATTTTAATTTATGGATGAGGTTATCAACCTGAACGGTTAATTTCAGGATTATATTTATTTTTTTACACTTTATTTGCTTCCTTACCACTTTTTTTGTTATTAATTTATTTTTATAATAATATTTATTCTTTATTTTTTGATTATTATTTTAATAGAGTAAAATTTTTTTTAATTCATTTTGCTTTAATATTTGCTTTTTTAGTAAAACTTCCTATATTTATATTACATTTTTGATTACCTAAAGCACATGTGCAAGCTCCAATTTCGGGTTCAATAATTTTAGCAGGAGTTCTATTAAAAATTGGGGGTTATGGTATTTTACGATTTATGTTTATTTATGAAAATTTATTTATAAATTACAGTTATATTTGATATTCTATTAGAATTGTTGGTGGTTTTTTAGTTAGTTTATTATGTTTAGTTCAAGGTGACGTTAAATGTTTAATTGCATATTCTTCAGTCGCTCATATAAGTTTATGTCTTATGGGAATTTTAACAATATCTAAATGAGGTATTATCGGTTCTTATTTAATAATGATTTCTCACGGTTTATGTTCATCAGGATTATTTATAATAGCTAATATTTCTTATGAGCGATTATCTAGTCGTAGATTTTATATTAATAAAGGATTATTAAATTTAATGCCTAGTATGTGTATTTATTGATTTTTATTTAGATCATTTAATATAGGATGTCCTCCTAGTTTAAATTTTTTTAGAGAAATTTTTATTTTAACTAGAATAATTTCTTTTTGATCTTATTCTATATTATATTTTATTTTAATTTCTTTTTTTTCTGCTTGTTTTAGTGTATATTTATTTAGTTATACTCAACATGGATTTTCAAATTTTATATATTCTTATAGTTTAGGTTATATTCGTGAGTATTTAGTATTAATAATACATTTATTACCAATTATAATATTATTAATTTGTTTAAATAATTTAATTATTTAACTATAATTTAAATAGTTTATTAAAAATAAAGACTTGTGGCGTCTTAGATGTGAATGTTACTTTAAGTTTTGTTATTATTTAATTATTATTTATATTGAGGTATATTATTTATTGTTATATCTATAATTTCTTTTTTTTATAGATTATATTTAATTAATTTAGATTATTCTATTTTATTAGAATGAAAAATTTTTGAATTAAATTCTTCAAATATTTATTATTTAATTTTATTAGATTGAATTTCATGTCTTTTTATTGCAGTAGTTTTACTTATTTCATCTATAGTAATTTTTTATAGTATAAATTACATAGGTTTAAAAACTTACAATAGTATTCGTTTTTTATTCTTAGTAATTTTATTTGTTTTTAGAATATTATTAATAATTATTAGTCCTAATTTAATTAGAATTTTATTAGGTTGGGATGGTTTAGGCTTAGTTTCTTATTGTTTAGTAATTTATTATAATTCTTTAAAAAGATATTTAGCGGGTATAGTTACTTGCTTAACAAATCGTTTAGGCGATATTGGTTTGTTAATTTCTATTAGTTGAATAATATCTTATGGAAGATGACATTTTTTATTTTATTCTGAATTTTATAGAAATATTTTATTAATATTAGTAATTATTTCTTCTTTTACTAAAAGAGCTCAGATTCCTTTTTCTACTTGATTACCAGCTGCCATGGCAGCTCCTACTCCCGTTTCAGCTTTAGTTCATTCTTCAACTTTAGTAACTGCAGGAGTATATTTATTAATTCGATTTTTTAATTTATTATTATATAATAATATATATATATTATATTTAAGAATAATAACTATATTTATATCTTCATTTTGTGCAAATTATGAATTTGATTTAAAAAAAATTATTGCTTTATCAACTTTAAGTCAGCTTGGATTAATAATAAGATCACTTTTTTTAGGGTTAGTTGATATATCTTTTTTTCATCTTTTAACTCATGCTATATTTAAATCTTTACTTTTTTTATGTGCTGGACTTTATATTTATTACATAAATGATAATCAAGATATTCGATTTATAGGTTCCGTTTGTTTAATAATACCATTTACTACTTCATGTTTTAATATTTCAAATTTGGCTTTATGTGGAATTCCTTTTTTATCTGGATTTTATTCTAAGGATTTAATTTTAGAATTAAGAATAATAGGAAATGTTAATTTAATTTTTTATATACTTCTTTTTTTTTGTTTAGGTTTAACTTGTTCTTATTCATTACGTTTATTTTATTATTCTATATTAATTAATTCAAAGTTTAATAATGTAATATTCTTTGAAGATAAATTATTAATAAAATTTAGAATTATAATTCTATGTCTGTTTTCTGTTTTTTTTGGTTGTATATTAATATGAATTTTATTAATTGATATATCTTTTATAGTATTTCCAGTCTACATAAAAATTTTACCTTTAATTTTTATTAGATTAGGATTATTAATTGGTTTTCAAATTATTAAATTAAATAATTTTTTATTTAATTATAATTTTTATTTATTTTCTAATATATGATTTATATTTAGATATTCTTTTTTTTTATATAAAATTGTTTATACTTTTACTTTTAATTTTAAGAATTTAATAAATTGAGGTGAATTATATGGACCTATTGGTTTATCTGTTTATTTTTTAAAGATTTCTAATTTTATACAATTTTATTCTGCAAATAATTTAAAAATTATTTTTATATCTTTATTTATTTGAATTATAATTATTATTTAATTTTTTTAGCTTATATTTAGAGCTTTATATTGAAGCTATAACGGAAAGAATTTTCTTGAAAAATATATTTTATTCATAAACTTAATTAAGTTATTTTTTTAATGAAAATAAAATGTTTTCATAAACTATAAGAATTAAAATAAGAGGAAAACGGAATTTAACCGCTTTAAAGTTTAGTTAGCAGCTAACTTTATGTCTTTATCCTCTTTTAATAGGAATTTAATTCAATTTTCTTATTAACAATAAGATACCTCTTATTTTTGGTTTCAATTAAAACATGGGGATAATCCCTAATTTTAGGTCGAAACTAATTGTAATTCAATTACTTCTTTGTTAATTTAAGTATAAGGAGGACTTAAGTAAGTACCTTCTGAATGCAAATCAGATATTATAATTAAATACAACCCTTTTATTTAGTTCAATTAAGTATACCATTATATCATTCATGATAAAGTCCAATTAATAAGATTAAAATAAATAATGAAGAAGTAAAAATTCAAGAATTTAATATTGATCTTTTTATAGTTAAAATTATTGGTATAATAATAATAATTTCAATGTCAAAAATTAAAAAAATTACTGCAATTAAAAAAAAATGAATAGAAAATGGAAGACGTTTATTAGTTATAGGATTAAATCCACATTCAAATGGTGATGATTTTTGTAAATCGACAATACATTTTTTTGAAATTATAATAATTAATAATAAAATAATTATATTAATTAATGTTACCAATATAAGATGAATTAAAGTTAAATTAATTATTTATTTTAAAATTTTAAACTTTCATGTTGGAAGCATGATGTACTTATTATACTAAATAAATTAACTTCCTCATCAGTAAATAGATAAATAAAGAAATAATCATACTACATCAACAAAATGTCAGTATCATGCTGATGCTTCAAATCCATTATGATGGTAATTAGAAAAATGTAGTTTAGATAAACGAATAGTTGAAATTAAAATAAAAATTGTCCCAATGATTACATGTAATCCATGAAATCCTGTTGCTATAAAAAAAGTTGAGCCATAGACAGAGTCAGAAATACAGAAAGGTGCTTCAATATATTCATATAATTGTAATAAAGAAAAATAAAATCCTAATATTAATGTTAAAATTATACTTTGAATTATTTTTGAATAATTTTTATTAATTAATGAATTATGTGCTCAAGTAATGGTAACACCTGATCTCAATAAAATTATAGTATTAAGTATGGGGATATTAATTGGATTAAAAGTAATAATACCTTTAGGAGGTCACAATAACCCAATTTCTATGCAAGGTGCTAATCTACTATGAAAAAATGCTCAAAAAAATGAAGTAAAAAATAAAACTTCAGATACAATAAATAGAATTATACCAATTTTTATCCCTTTAATAACTTTAACTGTATGTAGTCCTTGAAAAGTAGATTCTCGTGTGACATCACGTCATCATTGAATTATAGTTAATGAAATAATTAATATTCCAATAATTAATATATAAATTTCAAATTTATTAAATCATATAATTATTCCTATTATTGTACTTAATAATCCTAAAGATCCTGTTAAAGGTCATGGTCTTTTATCTACTAAATGGAATGGATGATTATTCATTTTAAATTTCTCCTGAATATAAAGTACTTAATGTTATAAAAACATATGATTGAATTATAGCAACAGCTAATTCAAATATTATAAGTACTATATAAATTACTATTGTTGATACTATTAAAATACTTACTTGGGTATTATTACCTAATAAAGATATTAAAAGATGACCTGCAATTATATTAGCTGCTAAACGAACTGACAATGATCCTGGTCGAATAATATTACTAACTGTTTCAATTAAAACTATAAAAGGTATTAAAATACCAGGAGTTCCTGTTGGTACTAAATGACTAAATATAGAATTATATTTATTAATTCAACCATAAATCATTAAACAAAATCAAATAGGTAAGGCTAAAGCTAAAGAATAAACTAAGTGTGAAGAAGAAGTAAAGACATATGGTAATAATCCTATAAGATTATTAAATAAAATAAATATAAATATTGATAATATAATTATAGAAGTTCCTTTATAATTTATTAACATTTTTATTTCAAAATGAAGATTTATTATTAATTTATTAAAAATGTAATTAATTTTATTAGGAACTAATCAGTAACTATAAGGTGTAATTATTATAAAAATTAAAGTTCTTATTCAATTAAGTGACAATATTCCTGTACAAGGATCAAATATAGAAAATAAATTAGCTATCATTGTCAATTAATCTTTTTACTTGAAATTATAATTTTTTTATTTATTTTAATATTTAAATTAAAGTAAATTATTATTATTATAATCATTAGTATCAAAATAAATATAAGTATCAAAGAAGTTCATCATATAGGTGATATTTGAGGCAAAAGATTATTTATAATTAAATAATTTAAAATTGACAACTTTATGTTTTTATTAAACTAAATCTTTCATTAAGAGTAATCGCTAATTTACTATGTATTGGTTTAAGAGACCATAACTTGCATTTAAGTAACTTAATGAAAAATTTTTTAATCAATTAATAAATATATTTGAATTTACTCTTTCTAATACAATTGGTATAAATCTATGATTTGCTCCACAAATTTCAGAACATTGACCAAAAAATAAACCTGGACGATTTATAAAAATATTTCCTTGATTAATTCGTCCTGGAGATGCATCAACTTTAATTCCTAAAGAAGGAATAGTCCATGAATGAATTACATCTGTAGATGTAACTAAAATACGAACTTGTGTCTTGAATGGTAATACTAGTCGATTATCAGTTTCTAATAATCGAAATTCATTAATTTCCAAATCATTAGTTGGTTTTATGTAAGAATCAAAATCAATTTTTTTAAAATCTGAATATTCATAAGATCAAAATCATTGATGACCAACTGTTTTAATAGTAATCAAAGGTTTATTTGTTTCTTCTATTGTGTATAAAATTTTTAGAGAAGGTAAAGCAATAAAAATTAATATAATAGCTGGTAAAATTGTTCAAATTAATTCAATTGATTGACCTTCTATTAATAAACGATTTCTGTAATTTCTTATTATTAATCTTAATATTATATATAATACAGTGATTGTAATTACTGAAATAATTATTATTGTATGATCATGAAATATAATTAATTGTTCTATTACTGGTGAATTAGAGTCTTGTGTATTAATACCTGACCATGAAGCTATTTCTAGAAAAATAATATTATTTATAAATGAATTTTAAGCTCATTGCATATATTTCTGCCATACTAGAATTTATTTAATTTAATAATAAAGGTAATTCATTGTAAGAATGCTCTTCAGGAGGATATTTTTGAAATCATTCGATAGAATAACTATTATTTTTAGCAAATAAAATTATTCGTTTAGCAATTATGCTTTCTCACAAAATAAATATAAATAATATAATTCTAATAAATGAAATTAATCTTCCAATTGAAGATAAATTATTTCATGAAGTATAAACGTCAGGATAATCTGAATAACGACGAGGAAATCCTCTTAAACCTAAAAAGTGTTGAGGAAAAAATGTTAAATTTACACCAATAAATATAAAAAAAAATTGAATTTTTAATCATGTTGGATTTAATGTTAATCCTGTAAATAAAGGAAATCAATGAATAAACCCTGCTAAAATAGCAAATACAGCTCCTATAGAAAGTACATAATGAAAATGAGCTACTACATAGTAAGTATCATGTAAAATGATGTCAATCGATGAATTAGATAAAATAATTCCTGTTAATCCACCTAAAGTAAATAAAAAAACAAATCCATAAGATCAAATTATTGAAATTGATCTTTTTAAAGACACTCCATGTATAGTTGCTAATCAACTAAAAACTTTAATACCTGTTGGTACTGCAATAATTATAGTAGCTGAAGTAAAATAAGCTCGTGTATCAACGTCTATACCTACAGTAAATATATGATGAGCTCAAACTACAAAACCTAATAATCCAATAGATATTATTGCATAAATTATCCCAATATAACCAAATGATTCATTTTTTCCTCTTTCTTGAGTGATAATATGAGAAATTATACCAAATCCTGGTAAAATTAAAATATAGACTTCAGGATGTCCAAAAAATCAAAATAAATGTTGATATAAAATAGGATCTCCCCCTCCAGAAGGATCAAAAAATGAAGTATTTAAATTTCGATCAGTTAATAATATAGTAATAGCACCAGCTAATACTGGTAATGATAAAAGTAATAAAATAGCAGTAATTAATACTGATCATACAAATAATGGTAATCGATCTATACTTATTCTTATGGAACGTATATTAATTACTGTAGTAATAAAATTTACTGCACCTAAAATTGATGAAATTCCTGCTAAATGTAATGAAAAAATAGCTAAATCAACTCTTGGACCAGAATGTGCAATATTAGCTGATAATGGCGGATATACTGTTCAACCAGTACCTGCCCCTCTTTCAACTATTGATCTTATTAATAATAAAATTAAAGAAGGAGGTAATAATCAAAAACTTATATTATTTAATCGTGGAAATGCTATATCAGGTGCACCAATTATTAAAGGTAATAATCAATTACCAAATCCTCCAATTATAATAGGTATGACTATAAAAAAAATTATGATAAATGCATGAGAAGTAACAATAACATTGTAAACTTGATCATTATTAATAAAAGGACCTGGCTGAGCTAATTCAATTCGAATTAATATTCTTAATATTATTCCTACCAAACCTGACCAAACCCCAAAAATAAAATATATTGTTCCAATATCTTTATGATTAGTTGAGTAAAATCATTTTATCATTAAGATGTCTGATTTAAGTAGTAAACTGTAAATTTACTTAAAGGTAAAAAAAAACTACCTTCTTGATAAATTAATCTTGTAGTTTATAAAAAAACATTAAATTGCAAATTTAAAATTACTAATTGTTAAGATTTACTTAAATTTAGTAATTTTAACTTTGAAGGTTAATAGTTTTAATTAGCTTAAAATCTTAATTAAAAACCTTCAAAGTTAAAATTAAAGGAATTAAAAATAAATTTAATGTTATTAAAAATAATCTATTTTTAATGTTTAGTATTAATTTCCATTTAGAAATTATTGAAATAAATATAATTGATAAATATATCAATCGTGTATAATAAAATATAACTAATAAAGAAGAAAAAATTATTAAAATTAAATTAAAAATTAAATTATTATTAACACAAAATTCAATTACTATCAATTTGATAGAAAATCCTAATAATGGTGGTAATCCACCTATAGAAAGAAGAATAAATCATGAATTAATTTTATTAGAAATAAATTGTTCATATATAATTATTTGATTTAAATAAACTGTATTTATTGTGTCTAATAAAATAATTAAAGAAATTAATAAAAATGAATAAATAATTAAATATGTTAATCAAACAAAATTATTTTTAATTGATATTAATATTAATCCAATATTAAAAATAGAAGAATAAGCAATAATTTTTTTTAAAGAACTTTGATTTAACCCAAATAAAGATCCCGTAATTAAATTGATTCTAATAATTATTGATAGTCTAAAATTTAGAAAGGATATAATTATTAAAGGAGGTAATTTACTTAAAGTAAATATTAAAATCAAAGGTAAATTACTTAATCCTTCTACTAATCTTAATAATCATCTATGAAATGGGGCAACACCTATTTTAATTATTAAAGATATTAAAATTAATAATTCATAATTTAATTTAATTGTTAATATTATTATTAAACCTAAAATTAAAATTGATGATCTTAAACTTTGGACTAAAAAATATTTCATTGAAGATTCTGAAGTTAAAATTATTTTACTATGTATTAATGGTAAAAAAGAGATAAGTGATAATTCCAATCCACATCAAATAAATAATCAGTTATTTGAACATAAGCATAATATAACCCCAATAATTATAAAGCCTAAGAAAAATATTTTTGATAAATTTATTTTGATTAAAAAAGAAAAGATTTTACTTTTATAATTAGGGTATGAACCTAATAGCTTTAATTAGCTTACTTTTTTGTATTTTGTAGAAAGGTGTATTGAGGCACAGAAAATTTTGATTTTTAAAGGCAAGTTTAAATCTTGATTCTTCAATAAGAGTAAAAATATTACTTGATTTATTCTATCAAAATAATCCTTTAATCAGGCATCTTATT